GGATTATACACTCTTTCCTAGTTATAGTGCCACTGGGTGAATCCAGCCTATTCTTGAAATGAACAACTCACACACACTCCCTTTCCAAAAAAGATCAATACACCGAAAACTACACTTAGATTTATTGGATTTGTTGCTAAAATATCGGTATTAAACCCGAAACTCCCGGCGGATGGCCAGTGACCCAAGTAAACGAAAGAATCGGTTAAATTTTTCATATAATCTCCTCTTCTAGCTAAACTATAAAAAAGGAACTCTGTCCTTTTTTTTTATTCTTTTTATTTGCAATAAATAAAAAGAAAATTGAATTTAATAATTTATAATTTAATTTACCTATTTGGATATTTGTAAACAGAATCAAAAACCTATTCTATTTACAAATGTATTTTCCAAAATTTTTAATTTTCAATAATAATAATCAGACTTATTAGAATTAAGCTAGAATTTGAGACCAAGTTTTATGTCAATTTAAAAAAACCTAAACTTCCTTTTTTCGCAACACTCCTTAAAATTAAAAAAAAAGTTTCCATTAAACTAAAATAATAAGGGGAAGGAAGAAAGCGAATCGATGTGCTAATTCCCCATCCTCAAATTAGTCCTTCCCAAGGATTGTTGTCTCAATGAATAATTGTAGGAGTTAAATCTTGATAGAATTCAAAAAACTACGAAAAAAATCCAGAATTTTGTGATTTCTAGGATTAAACAAAAGGATTCGCAAATAAAAGCGCTAATGCTACAACCAGGCCATAAATTGTTAAAGCTTCCATAAAAGCCAAACTAAGCAACAAAGTACCTCGTATTTTTCCTTCTGCCTCAGGCTGTCTCGCGATACCTTCGACAGCTTGACCCGCAGCTGTACCTTGACCAACTCCAGGTCCAATAGAAGCAAGCCCAACAGCCAACCCAGCAGCAATAACCGAAGCAGCAGAAACCAGTGGATTCATGATAAGTTCCTCACACCAAAATAAAAAAATAGTTAATGATACAATCATCCAATGACTTAGGACTTAATTATAATTAAGTAATCGCTAAGATTCATCCAGCCAAAATAACCAAAAACTTTAATTGAAATAATATAATAATATTATTGAATCATAAGAATTACTTGGATAGTAGTTACTATCCACGGGATTTTTAAAAATTCAGAAGATATATATACGACTTTTTTATGCCATTTCTTTTTTGTGAACCATTCTTTGAATTCTTCATTCTTTTTTTATCGTTTTTTCAGCCAATTCACAGATAAAAAGGAAGAACTTCTAATCGAATCCCTATCTAAATCGAAATTCACAAAAGTAGTAGGGCAGATTATATAGATCTTTAACTCATATATACCTAGTCAATATCAAATATCACATATACAAGTGTTTCTTACATAACGTAAACCAACTATTCTATAATTGGGCTAACCTGAAAAAGAATATTTGAAAAAAAAAAATAGTTAATGATGACCTTCCATAGATTCACCTATATAAGCCGCAGCTAAAGTGGCAAAAATGAGAGCTTGAATCCCGCTTGTAAATAATCCAAGGAACATGACAGGTATAGGAACCACTAAAGGTACTAAAGAAACAAGAACAACAACGACTAATTCATCGGCTAATATATTTCCGAAAAGTCGAAAACTAAGTGATAGGGGTTTTGTAAAATCTTCTAAGATGTTAATGGGTAAAAGAATTGGAGTTGGTTGAATATATTTACTGAAATACCCTAATCCTTTTTTGCTAAGACCCGCATAAAAATAGGCTACTGATGTGAGTAAAGCTAAAGCAACCGTCGTATTTATATCATTCGTTGGTGCTGCTAACTCCCCTTGAGGTAACTGGATAATTTTCCACGGTAAAAGGGCTCCTGACCAGTTAGAAACAAAAATAAATAAAAACAGGGTTCCAATAAAGGGAACCCATGGACCATATTCTTCTCCAATCTGGGTTTGACTCACGTCTCGAATGAATTCAAGGACAAATTCAAAGAAATTTTGGCCGTTAGTTGGAATGGTTTGTGGATTGCGAACCGCTAGACCTGCGGAACCTAATAAGATAGCAATTACAACCCAAGAAGTAATAAGGACTTGGGCATGGACTTGGAAACCCCCTATTTGCCAATAGAAATGTTGGCCTACTTCTACACCAGATATCTCATATAACCCTTCTTTTATTAGTGTGTTGATGGAACATGATAAAACATTCATATTGCCCTCTGACAGAAATAAGAACTTTAAATTATTTTGATTCAAGATCCCCCCTTTTTCCTTATTTACTTGAATTTTATATTTTAGTTTTGGATACCAACTAAACTAATCACACAATATCCCCTGTTTTTTATCCCTTTTTCTTTTGTACGATTCAGGAGTAGTAACCGATTTTTGAAATCGAAATACAGGGAGCCCCTCCCTCAAAAAAAATTGATTTATTTATCTTATTATTAATCACGAATTTTGTATATAGCTAGAACGACCCTCACAAATTGCGAATACTAATTTGTTAAGAATGAATCGAATTGAAGCTATAGCGTCATCATTTGCTGGAATCGAAATATCCGCGAGATCGGGATTACAATTTGTATCGATTAAAGAAATGGTTGGAATTCCCAAAGTTATACATTCTCTAAGAGCCGTGTATTCTTCTTGCTGGTCGATGATGATTACAATATCAGGCAATCCCGTCATATATTTAATCCCGCCTAGATATGTTTCCAAGCGAGATAATTGTCTCTTCAACACAGCTGCATCCCTTTTCGGAAGACGGTTGAATCCCTCTGTCTTTTGTTCAGTTCTCAAGTCCCTAAACTTATGAAGTCTTTTTTCTGTAGTGGACCAATTTGTTAACATGCCGCCGAGCCATTTTTTATTAACATAATGACACCGAGCCCTTATTGCAGCCCGCGACACTAAATCAGCTGCTTTATTTTTTGTCCCAACAATTAAGAATTGTTTTCCCCTACTTGCTGCATCAAAAACTAAATCACAAGCTTCTGATAAAAAACGAGCAGTTCTAGTCAGATTTATAATATGAATACCTTTACGCTTTGCAGAAATATAAGGTGCCATTCTAGGATTCCATTTCCTAGTACCATGTCCAAAATGAACTCCTGCTCTCATCATCTCTTCCAAATCGATGTTCCAATATCTTTTTGTCATTTCTTTTCACACTTAAAAGGGGGGGTACCCCAAACTAAAATAAAAATTTGTTCCGATGGAACCTTCTCTTGTACCGGGGATGGCCATTTATGCATGAGCCAAGCCATTATTTTGTATTCATTATTATCTTTATTAGTGTTAACAAATTACCAAATTAGTGTTAACAAATTACCAAAGCAAATGACTACAGCAAACAACAAAAAATGAAATTCAAAATAGGAATCCACTATTAGGAATCATTAAATCCTAGAAAAGTCAGATTTTGATGAAATAGAAGAGTCACAAAATTCCCTGTGGTAGAATAAAATATCTCTCATATCTCCCTCGAATAAAGATAAATTCTTTGTTTTTTTTTCCAAAAGAATGTTGGTATGTTGCCGTGAACAATGCACCAATCCTTTGTTGAATCCGGTCCCGGCGGGGATCACACCCCCTAGAACAACATTTTCTTTCAGGCCTTTCAACCAATCGATACGACCCCGAAGAGCAGCTTTTGCTAAAACTCGAGCAGTTTCTTGAAAACTTGCTTCGGATATAAAACTTTGAGTATTCAAAGATGCTCGAGTTATTCCTAATAAAACGGCTCGATAACAGATTGCTTCTTCTAAAGCACGTCCCGTTCGTTCCGCTCGTAACAATCCAATAAGTTCTCCAGGTAAAAAAACATTAGACATTCCCTCTTCTGAAACCAAAACTTTTGATGTTATTTGACGTACAATAATTTCGATATGCCTATTATGAATCTGCACCCCCTGGGATCGATAAACCTTTTGAATCTTATTAACCAAAGAAATACGACTTTGCACTATAGTTAGCTCAGCACCAATCAAGAATCCCCAAGGAATTCCAAGAATTCTTGTTATACACTTATTCCAACCCTTAATCCGCTTTTCTAAGTTCAGCGATATTGAATCAATCGAGCGGACTTCTAACACTTGTTCTACTTTTGGAAGACCTTGTGTTATATCACCGGATCTCGATTTTTCATATATAAATGTAACTAATGTATCCCCTTCGTGAAGAATTTCTCTGTAATGCCCATGAACTTTTGCTCCCGGAGTAGCCAAATAGGGCTTAGCTGATCTTATTACTACAGAATCCCTTTGAACAATTAAAACTTGACCTGATTTTAGGTGTGGTTCTTTTTTGGCTATACATACATTTTCACAAAAAAATTGTCCAAGACTAATTATTGTGGACGTTTCCTCACAATAATTATGATGATAATTTTTATGAAGAAAATACCAATTCAATTTGAATGGATTCAAAACAACGTTACTATGTGGATCTAGATTAAAAATTCTTCCGTTTTCATCGATTAAATAAGAGTTAATTACTTGAAAAATATATTTTAAGTTATCAAGTTGCAAATATTTAATTACAGAGATCTGATTATAAGTTAGTAAAGGCAAAACCGAATAAAAATTCGAAATTTGAATGGCTGTTCCTAAGGGGCCAGACGAATTTTTAATTGTAATTAGAGGTTTTTTTTTTATTGATTGGTTTATCACATTGTGATATTTTACATGATTAAATGGACCGATTCTAAAACAATTAGATGATGATAAAATTAACAAAGATTGGGATTCCTTATTTCTATTTAAGAACATACGAATCGTTCCGTGATTTTGTCTAAGTGATTGTTGAAGAATGCCAGCCTGGGGAGAAGTCGAATAAAACGGATTCATGTGATCTGCAGAGATCAATCCCGAATCGGGCGGATTACTCCTTTTTCTTATATACGAAACATGGGATTTCACTAAGCCAATTCTTATGAAATCGCGAATCAAACCCTTTGTACTTACTTCAACAAAGAAAGCACGGACCTCCTCGAGGGAAGAATTTTTGTTGTCTTGATCCC